GTTAATCCTGCTGTAGAATAAGCTATTATTGCAAAAATCGGTGAATATAACCAACTATCATTAAGAATTTCATCTTTGGACCAAAAACAAGCAAGAGGTGGAATACCACAAAGAGAAAGTGTACCTAATAAAAAAGAAATTTTTGTAATTGGTACATGTTTTCTTAAACCGCCCATAAGAACCATATTCTGACTTTTATCTGGAGAATATCCAACAATAGCTTCCATCGAATGAATAATAGATCCAGATCCTAAAAACAACAATGCTTTCGAATAAGCATGAGTAATCAAATGAAATAAAGCAGCTCGATAAGAACCCATACCTAAAGCTAACATCATATAACCCAATTGAGACATTGTAGAATAAGCTAAACCTCTCTTAATATCTTTTTGAGCAAGAGCTAAAGTAGCTCCTAAAAACAATGTTATTATACCTATCAAAGATATTATATTTAATATATAAGGTATAACTATGAAAAGAGGAAGAAGCCTAGCTACAAGAAAAATTCCTGCTGCTACCATGGTAGCAGCATGTATAAGGGCTGAAATAGGGGTAGGCCCTTCCATGGCATCGGGTAACCAGACATGAAGGGGGAATTGAGCGGATTTAGCAACTGCGCCAGCAAATAATAGGAAAGCACAGAAAGTAACAAATAAAGGATTAACTTCATTATTATAAACCAAATTATTGAATATTTCAAACAAATCCCGAAATTCAAAACTACCGGTTATCCAATAAAAACCTAAAATTCCTAATAATAAGCCAAAATCTCCAACACGATTAGTTACAAACGCTTTTTGACAAGCATTCGCCGCACTGGGTCGGGTGAACCAAAAACCTATTAATAGATAAGAACACATTCCAACCAATTCCCAAAAAATATAAATTTGTATTAAATTAGAACTAGTAACTAATCCCAACATTGAAGTATTGAAAAAACTCATATAAGCAAAAAATCTCACATATCCCCGATCATGAGACATATAATTATCACTATAAATAAGAACCATAACCCCAACACTAGTGATTAATATTGACATAATAGAAGTAAGTGGATCAATTAAGGAACCGAACTCTAAAGAAAAATCATTATTGATGGTCCAAGACCATACATATTGATAGACAGAATTGTTATTTAGTTGCTGAATAAAGAAATGGGCTGAAAAAATCATAACTATACTTAATAATAAAACACTCGGAAAAGCCCACATACGGCGAAGATTTTTAGTTGCCGTTGGAAAAAGTAGAAGTCCAGCTCCTATTAACATAGGAACTGGAAGGGGAATGAACGGTATGATCCATGAATATTGATATGTATATTCCATATAAAAATAAATAAAAAAATTATCTTAATTAATTGTTTCTGATTTACCATTTCTTATTTCTTTTCTTTTGAAAGCGGTCGATTAATAAAAAAATTAAGATATATAAAATACAACTTAAATAGAATTTCATTTTCCAGCCTTAATTATTTAAATTATTTAATTATTCGGAATCTTTCCAAACTATTTCAAATATTTCAAATGAAGATGAAGAATTAGGGTTAGTCAAATGATATAAAATATAACCAAGTTACGAGCGAAAAATAAATATGTACTTAAATTTAAAATTTAATTTATTATTAAATTTAATTTATTATTTAGTATTGAATTGTTAATATGAAATTTTATGAAGATAAAAACGAAAAATTGCAATTTCGATCTAATTATTACGTATTACAATAATTTATTTATATATATAGAGCAAGGCTAAATAATGACAGCAAAAAGATAGTTAATAGGAATCATAGGGCCCGTAACTTGACTCATAAAACCTATTTTATGAAGTTTGGTTCGGTTATTCCCAATCATTAACGAATTTTTTTAGAACTAATTGATTGTCTTCGATTCCAATAAAAACTATTTATAGGAAATGCTTTGCTATCCTAGACTTTTTTATGTAAAATAAAAATGGAGGGGGCAAAAACAAATGGCTTTTATTTTAGTTTTAGAAAGTGTTTTGTATATTTTAATCAATTAACTACCTAGGACCATTCGAGTTTAAAAATTAAAATTAAGTGTCCTCTTTCTTCGAACTTGACCCATTTTTTTTCTTTTTTTTTTTTTTAATTAAAATATAATTTAAATATAATAAAAAAAAAAAAGAAAAATTATTACAGTTTTTTTTTATTAATATTAAGCGGAAGAGGAATTGAGTTTTTAAACCTTTCCAGGTAGTTTTTAAACCTTTTCATGTATTTTATTACTTTTCATGTATTTTATTACATGTAAGAATGTAATATGACAAAAATAGAAAGTAAAGACCCAAAACCCCTTTTGTTTGTATTTTTTATTTTATCAACTTCAATCTATTCTAGTTGGCATAGTAGATCGTATTGTTCTTAGTAATATTTTAAACAATTTTTCCAAACACCTTTTATGATGAAGGGAGTGCTATTTATAGAATAGCTAGCTAGAGATATAGTAAAGAACAATTGATTTTGAACACTAGATGTCTTTCACATCCAACCAATGAACCGATTATAATTTTAAAATGGCAGTTCCAAAAAAGCGCACCTCTAGTTCAAAAAAACGTATTCGTAAAAATCTTTGGAAAAAGAAAGGATATTGGGCAGCATTGAAAGCTTTTTCATTAGCGAAATCTCTTTCTACCGGTAACTCAAAAAGTTTTTTTTGTGTGACAAATAAATAATCAAACAATAGACTAAATAATATGAATAGGTCTAATTCAAAAAAAATGATTCTAATTTTTGTTAGAATTTTTTTCTAAAATTTAGAAGTTATCAAGACTATAAATAATATTAATCTAATAATAATAGATTATAATCTAAATTACTATTTCATTTTTATTAAAACAAAATGAATTCCATTCTCTAATGTTATTGCTCAGGTTAAAACATTAGAGAATGGAATTCATTTTGTTTTCGAGCCATGGCAAAATTCTCTCGTTACAAATGTTCCGTTTTATTTTGTTTTATTTTCAGGAGACCATAAATAAAGTAAAGTAATAAAAAAGTAATAAACTACAAAATGAAAAATCCCGTTGTTAGTTAAGTTAAAAAAGGATACTCTAAAATAACTAATAAACAAAAGATAAGATTCTTAATATTATTAAAGAAAACGTTTAGATTAAATGCCTAATTTTGAAACAAATTTTTAGTCATCAATGTGAATGTTTCCTAAATAAATATTGAATTAACCCTCCAAATCTCGACGATTGAATAAAAATAGGTTATTATTATTTTGAATAAGCCGCTATGGTGAAATCGGTAGACACGCTGCTCTTAGGAAGCAGTGCTAGAGCATCTCGGTTCGAGTCCGAGTGGCGGCATGGCTTTTTCTAAAAGAGTAAGCCCTATAATGAATTCAATTCCCTATTTCAATTCCTATAATTGAGGCCCCCCTTTAATAAATTTTATGATATTTTCAACTTTAGAACGTATATTAACTCATATATCCTTTTCGATCATTTCAATTGTAATTACAATTCATTTGATAACTTTATTTGTCGATGAAATCGTAGGACTATATGATTCATCAGAAAAGGGCATGATAGCTACTTTTTTCTGCATAACAGGATTATTAGTTATTCGTTGGATTTATTTTGGGCATTTACCATTAAGCAATTTATATGAATCATTAATTTTTCTGTCGTGGGGTTTTTCCATTATTCATATGATTCCGTATTTTAAAAAACATAAAAACCATTTAAGCGCAATAACCGCGCCAAGTGTTATTTTTACCCAGGGTTTCGCTACTTCAGGTCTTTTAAATGAAATGCATCAATCTGCAATATTAGTACCGGCTCTCCAATCACATTGGTTAATGATGCACGTAAGTATGATGGTGTTGAGCTATGCAGCTCTTTTGTGTGGATCATTATTATCACTAGCTCTTCTAGTCATTACATTTCGAAAATCCATAAGGGTTTTTAGTAAAAGCAAGAATTTATTAACTGAGCCATTTTCCTTTGGTGAGATTCAATACGTGAATGAAAGAAACAATGTGTTAAAAAACACTTCTTTGATTTCTTCTCAGAATTATTACAGATATCAATTAATTCAACAATTGGATCAATGGAGTTATCGTATTATTAGTTTAGGATTTATCCTTTTAACCATAGGTATTCTTTCGGGAGCAGTATGGGCTAATGAAGCATGGGGATCCTATTGGAATTGGGATCCAAAAGAGACTTGGGCATTTATTACTTGGACCATATTTGCGATTTATTTACATATTCGAACAAATAAAAATTATAAAACGGAAAATTCTGCAATTGTGGCCTCAATGGGCTTTCTTATAATTTGGATATGTTATTTTGGGGTTAATCTATTAGGAATAGGGTTGCATAGTTATGGTTCATTTACATTACCATCTAATTGAATTAATTAAAGTACTTGACAATCGGAAGCCTAGGGCAGCATACATATAGATATGAAACCCTTATGTCAACCATCAAGAACCATTTGAATCATTCCATTTCCATTACTTGATTCAAATGGTTCTCAAAATGTCAAATATCTGGTTATATGTTTATAATAGAATTCCAATTTTTTTATTTAACTTAAAAGCCGAAAAAGACTTTTTTTGTACAATGAACGATTTTTAAAATCATCGTATTTTTAATTTTGGTTTATTGACAAAAACTATCTATAAAAAAAATTTGATAGAATAGCTTCGGCCTTGTCAACTGATAATGAGAAAACGAAATCGGGATAAATACCAATACCTATTACCGGTAAAAGGATCGAAATCGAAATAAATAACTCGCGCGGTCCAGAATCAAAAAAATAAGAGTTTTTGGGGGCATTAAAAAGCTTGTATCCATAGAACATCTGGCGTAACATAGATAATGAATAAATAGGGGTTAATATCATTCCAATTGCCATTACAAAAGTAATTAATATTTTTGTTATTAAAAGATATTTTTGGCTAGTAAGTATTCCAAAAAAAACTACCAATTCGGCAACAAAACCGCTCATGCCCGGTAATGCAAGCGAAGCCATTGATAAGATACTGAAAGTCGTGAATATTTTTGGAATTGAGATGGCCATTCCGCCCATTTCGTCGAGGTAAACAAGTCGTATTCTATCATAACTCGTTCCGGCCAAGAAAAAAAGTGCAGCGCCAATAAATCCGTGAGAAATTATTTGTAAAATGGCTCCGTTGAGCCCTGTATCGCTTATAGAACCAATTCCTATAATTATGAAACCCATATGAGATACAGAAGAATAGGCTATTCTTTTTTTTAAATTACGCTGACCAGGAGATGTTAAAGCTGCATAGATAATTTGAATTGTGCCTACTATCATCAACCAGGGAGAAAATATAGAATGGGCGTGGGGTAATAATTCCATATTGATCCGAACCAACCCATACGCTCCCATTTTTAATAAGATTCCGGCTAAAAGCATACAAGTACTATAATGTGCCTCTCCATGGGTGTCTGGTAACCATGTGTGTAGGGGTATGATCGGTGATTTGACAGCAAAAGCAATAAGAAATCCAATATAAAATATTATTTCCAGTACTACAGGATACGATTGATTAGCTGATGTTTCAAAATTTAATGTCGGTTCATTAGAGCCGTATAAACCAATACCCAGAACTCCTATTAATAAAAAAACCGAACCTCCAGCAGTGTACAAAATAAATTTTGTAGCTGAATACAAACGTTTCTTTCCACCCCACATGGATAGAAGTAGATAAACGGGAATTAATTCTAACTCCCACATGATGAAAAAAAGTAAAAGGTCTTGAGAAGAAAATAGTCCTATTTGACCGCTATACATTGCTAACATTAGGAAATGGAATAATCGGGAATCTCGAGTAACGGGCCAAGCCGCTAAAGTAGCTAAAGTTGTGATAAAGCCTGTCAGTAAAATGGGTCCTATAGAAATTCCATCTATTCCCAATCTCCAGTAAAAATCAAAAAAATTAATCCATTTATAATTCTCCGTTAGTTGCATTAACGGATCATCCAATTGGAAACGATAACCGAATGCATAGGTTGTTAGAAGGAGTTCGACTATGCATATACATATAGTATACCACCTTATTACCTTATTTCCTCTATGAGGCAGAAAGAAAATTAAGGAACCCGCGGATATTGGCAAAACTACAACTAGCGTTAACCAAGGAAAATTATTCATAGTAAAAACAAAATAAACTTGGACCAGAAAAACCCGTGCTCGAAATAAATATATTTTGAGCGCGGGTTTTTGTCGGTAAAGGTAAAAAAATCAAATGTATTCGAGTAGGGTTTTCTGAAACGTATTAATAAGCTAGACCCATACTTCGAGTTGTTTCATGCCATAAATAAACGCGAACACTCAAGAAATCCGTTGGACAGGCAGATTCACATCTCTTACAACCGACACAGTCCTCTGTTCTTGGAGCAGAAGCGATTTGCTTAGCTTTACATCCGTCCCAAGGTATCATTTCTAATACATCAGTTGGGCAGGCTCGCACACATTGAGTACACCCTATACACGTATCATAAATCTTTACTGAATGTGACATTGGATCTATAAATTTTTAAACGTCAGAAATTTTCGATCTAGTAAACTTGTAAATGAATCATATATTTAGACACCAGATGAATCAATAATTTACCAGAAATTTGGAAGCAATCTACTTCTGGATCGACCCATACGATAGAACCAAGATACTTTGATTTCTTACATTTTCTAAAATATGAATTAGATTTAATGTATGGTCATGTTAATTGGAATATTATGAATATTGTAATTTCTATGATTAATACTACTTATTCAACAAATTCGATTGATTGATACGAGTTGATTTTCTGTTACGATAAATTGACGAAACAATGGCCGGTCCAATAGCTGCTTCAGCGGCGGCAATAGCTATAACAAAAATTGAGAAAATATTTCCTTTTAATTGCCGGCTATCAAAAAAATCAGAAAATGTTACGAAATTTATATTAACCGCATTCAGTATAAGTTCAAGACACATAAGGGCTCTAACCATATTTCGGCTTGTGATCAATCCATAGATACCGATAGAAAATAAGTAGGCACTCAAAACAAGTACATGCTCGAGCATCATTGACTAACTCCTTATCAATTTTGATTCATTTCAATATGAACTGAATAACAATTTAACAGATTCAATTGACTAGAATATAAAGTGCGGAACAAAGAAATATATTGTATTAGTAATAGATTAAATAAAAGAGTTTTTATTTTAACTTTTAGACATAACCAATTTAAAAATGGAAGATAAAAAAATGTAATAACACAGAACAGAGTTGATTTTTGATTACTGTTGGAAATTCTAGAGATTTATTACTGGCGCGCTACGGCAATTGCGCCTATTAAAGCGACTAAAAGAATTATTGAAATGAATTCAAATGGAAGAAAAAAATCTGTTGATAAATGAATTCCAATTTGTTGACTATTACTTATCAAATCTTGCTCTATAATCTGGTTTGATCTTGCAGTCCAAATAATCCCGTACCATGAGGTATCCGTAATACTAATCATTAGTAAAACAAAAATACTTGTACAAACAGGCAAAGTAATCCCATCCCCAACAGTCCAAAGATTAAAATTAAAATCTTTGGAATCTTCTGAACCATTCATAAACATCACAGCAAATACAATTAAAACATTTATAGCTCCCACGTAAATAAGAAGTTGTGCAGCAGCTACAAAATAGGAGTTTAATAGAATATAAAATAAGGATATACAAACAAGAACCAGCCCCAATGAAAAGGCAGAATAAATGGCATTGGTAAATAATACTACACCTATACTGCCTAGTATAAGACCCAATCCCAGAAAGACTAAAAGAAAGTCATGTATTGGTCCAGGCAAATCCATTATATGTAAAATAGGAGATAAATAAATCTAAATGTTTTTCATGACTTTATTGAAACCCGACCAGAAATTTTTTTTAATAATTTTTGAAAAATTCCTAATTAAATCCTAAGAGATGGGACTAAATGGAGGTACAATTATTGGGCTAATTTTATTCTTTATCTGAAGGAATAGGTCTAATCCGAAATTTTTTATTTCGAAATATATACAGATATATTAATTAATAGATTTTCAATCAAAATGAAGACTCGCCTCTTATCAACCAATTAATAGTTGGAATTTCTAGTTATTGACCAAACAAAACGAAAGAACCTTTATTTCTTTAAATTTAAAATAAATAAAAAAAAACCGAACCTTAGTATTGTTAAAATAATTGGAATTTATTCTTGAATCAAGAGATTTACTTATTTTTTATTTGAGGTGAATTAAAAATTGTTCGAATTGTATAATCGTCAACTACTGACATTGGTAAACGACCCAAAGCAATTTGATTATAATTTAATTCGTGACGATCATAAGTAGAAAGTTCATATTCTTCAGTCATTGATAAACAATTTGTTGGACAATACTCAACACAATTACCACAAAATATACAGATTCCAAAATCAATACTGTAATTTAGTAATCGTTTCTTTCGAATATCTGTTTCCAATTTCCAATCAACAACGGGTAGATCTATAGGACATACACGAACACATACTTCACAAGCAATACATTTATCAAATTCGAAATGAATTCGACCACGGAAACGTTCCGCGGTGATTAATTTTTCATACGGATATTGAATAGTTACAGGTAAACGATTTGCGTGAGATAAAGTAATCATGAAACCTTGACCGATGTACCTTGCAGCCCGTACTGTTTGTTGACCATAATTCATGAACCCAGTTACCATAGAAAACATATCGTGAATATATATATGAATAATTTTATGTTTGTTTATTTCTCTTGTTTGAGACAAATTGTGAATATAGACTATTCCTTTACAGCGAAAAGAGTTGGGAAGAAGTTGTTAATAATAGATTACCGAGAGAGATCGGTAAAAGAAATTTCCATCCAAGATTTAATAGTTGGTCCATTCGTAGCCTTGGCAAAGTCCATCTTGTTGTGATAGAAATGAACAAGAACAAATAAGTTTTAGTTAATGTAATAAAGATACCAATAGTCGCCTCAAAGATTCCACCCAACTTATTTATTTCAAAAAACTCCGAAACATATATGTCTGGAATAGAGATATTCCAGCCTCCCAAGTAAAGAACTGTTACAAATAATGAAGAAACTAATAGGTTTAGATAAGAAGCAACATAAAATAAACCAAATTTTATACCCGAGTATTCGGTTTGATAACCTGCTACTAATTCTTCTTCTGCTTCTGGTAAATCAAAAGGTAATCTCTCACATTCTGCTAGGGAAGAGATGAGAAAAATGATAAACCCTATAGGCTGACGCCATAAATTCCACCCCCCAAAACCATATTTTGATTGCGCCTCAACTATATCAATTGTACTTGAACTGTTAGATAATCATAGTCGGTGATACCATCACTGTTACCATCGCTATTACAGAACCGTACATGAGATTTTCATCTCATACGGCTCCTTGAAGGCCATAAATAAATCTAAGGACCGGGTAAGTATTATTTTATCTTGATACATTTGTAGGATGGATAAGGTCAAACCTTATTGGACGGTCCAAAATTAGACCAATAGAATTCTGTCTGTTATAATTATTAGTTTAATATAATTGTTATTTTAATAATTAAATAAATTAATAATAAAATAAAAAAAAAAAACAAAGTACTTCTGAATTGATCTCACCCCTTCTTTAAAAAATTTCAATTCTTCTTTGTTGAGTAATAACTTAATTCTTCAATAAAATACTTCTTGTAGAAATATAACTAACATAATTAACCCGTCTTTTTTACTTACGAAAAAGAATTCCATATTAATTCATGAATTATGATACATATTCTATATATATATGAATATAGAATATGAATATATATATGAATATAGAATATGAATATGGAAAAGGCTAAAAAAGATATATTTTTTTTATTGGAATTGGGTTTCTTTCTCTTTTTTTTTTTTCGTTCCTATTCTTCTTTCTATTTCTTAAAAAAAGAGGGCTTACAAAATAAAGGATTTTTTCGTTCCCAATAGTTATGTATTTCATCGGTGGATAGGAGCATACTCTGGATTGGAATCGTGCCTTGGGGAGTACTTCCTAATAATTTCTACCAACTTTAAGCCCCAATTTAGTATTCGTTGTTTGTATATTATGTAAAAAAGCCCTTTTTGGATAATTTACATAATTTCCATTTCCATTACAAATCCGTTACATATCTTGGTGTTTCTAACCATCCACCCGTTTTTGTTCAACCCTCCGTTATGATAATACATGTATGTTAATACATACAAATGATAGTGAAAAATCAATACCGTGGATCTTTTGAGCCCGCTTCAAGTCAGGATGACTAATCGACCAATCTTGGGGTAAACGATTTTGTTTATTTTCGCTTAACTCTTTAACTCTTATACATGGAAAATGAGACTCAATATTTTTACTGCGAATTTCTATATTCTAAATTATATAATATATAAGCTGTTTTCTTTCACTCATATAACTATTTTATTGAATTTTTCAATCCGGATAATGAATAAAAAAAAAATGAAGATCTTTAACCCTACTCAATTCATTCCACGGTTTTCCTAGAAAGAATAGAGAAAGGTTTATGTCTATATATCAACGAATCACACGTAGAGATATTGATAACACACATAAAGTTAATGGTATTTCATAACTAATTGATTGAGCAGCAGCTCGTAGACCACCTAAAAAGGAATATTTATTATTTGACCCGTATCCTGACATAAGAAGTCCAATGGGAGCAATACTTGAAATGGCAATCCATAAAAAAACACCAATATTGAGATCCGCTAAAACAAGGCGATACCCAAATGGAACTACTAAATAGCTTACTAAAATGGATATAACTGCTATGGATGGACCGATACTGAATAAACGAGTATCCCCTCTAGATGGAAAAAGATTTTCTTTGAAAAGAAGTTTTGTCCCATCTGCTAGAGCTTGAAGAACTCCCAAAGGGCCGGCGTATTCAGGTCCAATACGTTGTTGTATTCCCGCGGATATTTCTCTTTCTAACCATACAATTACCAGTACGCCTATTGTGATTCCCAATACAAGAGTCAAAATAGGAATAAGTAACCATATAATTCCATAGACCCCCTTTAAAAATTCCAATCTAGAAAAAGAATCGATCTCTTGTAATTCTAGTGTATCTAGTGTATCAATTATCATTTCAACGATCAACTTCTCCCATAATGATATCTATACTACCTAGTATTGTCATAATATCAGCCAATTTCATTCTTTTAACTAACTGAGGAAGAATTTGCAAATTGATAAAACCGGGTGGTCGAATTTTCCATCTCCAAGGAAAACCACTCCGATCCCCTATCAGAAAAATTCCCAATTCGCCTTTTGGAGCTTCGACTCGCACATAAAGTTCTTGTTTCGGCAATTCAAATGTAGGAGAAGGTTTTTTACTAATAAAGCGATATTCAAAATCATTCCATTCTGGATTCCTTTCTCTATCAAAGTATCGGATTTCTAAATTCTCATATGGTCCCCCCGGAATTCCTTCAAGAGCCTGTTGAATAATTTTTACAGATTCCACCATTTCACCAATTCGGACTAGATAACGAGCCAATGAATCCCCTTCTTTTTGCCACTGTACTTCCCAATCAAATTCGTCATAACACTCATACTGATCAACTTTACGAAGGTCCCATTGTATTCCGGACGCTCGCAGCATTGGTCCTGATAAACCCCAGTTTATTACTTCCTCTCGACCAATAATGCCCACCCCCTCGACTCGTTCTAAAAAAATAGGATTGCGTGTAATAAGTTGTTGATATTCAGCAACCCTTATTAAAAAATAATCGCAGAAATCCAAACATTTATCTATCCAGCCATAAGGGAGATCAGCCGCCACCCCTCCGATCCGAAAATAATTATGCATCATTCTCATACCGGTGGCAGCTTCGAATAGATCATATACTAATTCTCTTTCTCTGAAAATATAGAAAAAAGGAGTCTGTGCACCAATATCCGCCATAAAAGGGCCGAGCCATAACAGATGAGAAGCTATACGACTCAACTCCAACATAATTATTCTGATATAGCTGGCTCTTTTAGGTACTTGAATATTTCCCAGCTGTTCCGGTCCATTTACTGTTATTGCTTCTGTGAACATAGTAGCTAAATAATCCCAACGTGTTACATAAGGCAAATATTGTATAATTGTTCGGTTTTCCGCAATTTTTTCCATCCCTCGGTGTAAATAACCCAATATTGGTTCACAGTCAATAACATCTTCACCATCTAGAGTAATGATAAGTCGAAGAACACCATGCATTGATGGATGGTGGGGACCCATACTGACTACCATCAGGTCTTTTCTTGGAGCTGGTATATTCATAAGTTTTTCCTTAATTCACTCTTTCATGAATTGAATTGCTGAAAACGAAAAAAAAGTTCATTCAAATTCACGATCTAATAAATCAAATAATTCAAAATGCTTCTTCAAATTAACGAGTTTTTGATTCACGAATATCCAACCGATTAATCAATTCTTTATAACCTATTCTATTTTTCTTTGACAAATAAGATAGCAGGCGTTGGCGTTTTCCCAGAATTTTACGTAGACCTCTCTGAGATAAAAAGTCTTTTTTGTGTAATTGTAAATGGGAAGTAAGTCTTCGTATCCTATTGGTGAAACTAAATATTTGAAATTCAACAGAACCCCTGTTTTCTTCTTTTTCTTCTTGTGAAATAACTGAGATGAATGAATTTTTTACCATAAAACGAACCCCCCCTTCTTTTTTTATTTTAAGATATTTTGATTGATAGATATTTTTATTGATCAGTAATAATAATGTCACTTGTTTTAGTTTGGTATAGAGAATAATCTTAATTTTGCTCTAATTTCGAATTTTATTAAATCAAATTAAATCAATCCGATTTGAATTTTAAAATTTGAAAAAGTATACAGTATACTATACAGTATACAAAGGTATACAAAAGGATGGTTGTTTTCCATCTTCCAAAACGATAAAAACTTAGTCCTAAAATCAGACAATTTTATTGATTCATTTCTAGATCGAATTGATATGTCATTGAATTAGTATCATGTATCAAAATAGAATGTAAGACATTGAATGTGTGCACCTCTTTGTCGTCATAGACCCGCTGCGTTATGGGAAAGATAACAAAAATGTACTAGTAATGGATTTAATGGATTTTCAATCGTGGATACATATGTATCCTTATCATACCGAAACGACTGCCGTTATTGCTATCAAACCAATACCGATTCATACAAGCTAAATCTTCTAATCGATAATTCGGCCATAGAAATAACTTTAAGTTAATAAGTTTCTTTTTATATCTTTTGTTTTTATCCAAAACTTGACTGTTTACCTTATTCCCATTCCCCAATGTTGAATTTTTATGCATATCATTTCTATTCCTAGAATTGAAACAAATTAGAATTCTAAATTCTTTCCGAAGTCTAGGTGATAAAAGATTTTCAGGAACAAACAAATCATAATGATTTTTATCTCTATTTCCAGTCATCTTTTTATATTTGGTAATGACTTCATCAGAATTCTTATCAATATGGGTTTTTTCTCTATATTTTTGATTCATTTTTTGTTTACTTTGATGAACCGATGAAATACCAATGGTTTGATACATAATAAATTGCCCATCATTTTTTATAGATAGACGAATTGGTTCAATAATCAAAATTCCTCTTTTGATGAATTCGGTAAGAGTTAAATTTTTCTGAATCATCAGAATATCAAGACTCATTTCTCCTCTTTGAATAGAGGATATAGTTATTTCTCTTGGATTTATCAGTCTAAGCAGGAGACAATATACTTTGATGTTATTGATTATTTTTTTATTTAAAATATCATCCCATCGCAATTGAAAATGAAAATACCTTTTTAGTAAGAAATCAAACTCCGCTTTTGTATTGTTCTTGTATTGTTTTTTATTTTTTTGTTTTTTCATCTCCAAGTCCGTATAATCTTCTTCAACATCTTTTTCTTGGTTTGAAAGAGCAGATTCAAGGTTTGCTTGGTCCGCTGATTCTTTTTGCTCTTTATTTCGTTTTTTTAATTCAAGAGATTTTTTTTCATTGGAGGATATAAAAAGATCTTTTTTTTTATTTCCAGCAATGCTTTTGTTTTCAATATCAGTAACGTTTTCATTTATATTAGAATCTAAAAGAAGTAATTTTTTTGGTATAACCCACGGTTTAGTTTTATACAAATTATAAAGTATCAAAAATTCGGGGAAGAACCAACGTTCAAGATTTGATATCGGGCGGTTTAATATTTCTTCATTCATTCCCATCCAATCCAAAAAATTTTTCTTATTCATTTTATCAATTATTTGATAATCATTAAGTTTATCCTTAGTACATTTTTTATTACTGTTTGGGTCAGTATCAATATTGATCCAAGCTTCAATATTGATTTTCTTTCTAAGACAAAAATGGATAATTCTCCAATCAAAATATTTTCTATCCAGATTTTTATCCATATCTGTAATATCATCTTGTACTCGATCATTATTGATAGGGATAATAGGAATACCTTCCAGCATATAAAAAGATTTTCGTTTATTTGTGTTGGAGTTCGAAAAAACTTCTTGGTTATTTTTTACGTGTAATGACAATTCATAAATTGACGAGTACTTCCTATTTTCAGGATTAATAGATTTATATGCTAACCGATCATATCTATATTGTTTTTTAAAATTATCTTTTTCATTCAGTAATGAAGCCCTTTCAAAACTTTTTAGTTTTTCGTAGTGAATAAATTTGGTTTTTTTAGATGAGTTGCCTAAATCCTTATTTTTATTCATATAATGTTGATTGAATCTATTTCGCCATTTTTGTGGCACTAGTCTAGACCATCTAATGTGAGATATATCATATTGATAATGATTCTTTAACCAATTTGTCCATTGATTTATTCCCGAATTGTGACGATTCTTATGTCTTAATTGAGAAAGAAAAAGTTCTTGTGGTCCAACAAAATAACCCCTTATTTCATTCTTAATAAAAGGAGCTGCTCCATTATATTGCAAGACAGATTTTAACTTATAAAAATTCAAATTGAGAAGTTGGGTTTGTGAGAGTTTGTAAAATACATAGGCTTGTGAAAAGTAGGATAAGTCACAAAAAGTATTTGAATTTTTATTACTAATATTACTATTATATAGTGTATATAGTGCCTTTTTTATAGTCGAAATAAAATGAATTAAACTTTGATTTTTTTTATCCGTTTTTTCTTGATTTGTTTCATTATTGGTAATGTATTTATTAATAATTTTTTTTATTGAGTCAAGAAATGGTTGTGTATTGATCCTAGGAATAGTAATGATCCACAGAAAGATATCTATGTATATCCTTTCAATGAAAAATTTTATAAAATAATGTGATTTGCGTATTAGTCGAGCATTTTTTCTTTTTAATATTTGCCAAATATTTTTTTGTGCTTTCAACCTTTTATTATCATCACTTATTTTGTTAAAACGAATATTTCGATCCGGAATTCGAAATCCGCCCTTTTTTTCATTTGTAATTTTTTCTATTTGATTTATGATCGTGTTTGTTCTATCAGTTAGATCCTGCATTTTTTTTTCTGTCAACGAATAATTTGTCCAATTACGAGGTATAGTTTCAATGGACGATGGTATAGTTTCAATGGACGATTCAGGAATCATCAGATTACTTATTATCAAATCTTTTTTAGTTTTACTCAATTCATATACTTTTCTTTTTCTCAATCCAAATAATAGAATTGGATTTATTTTTGATAGTTCTTTTTTTATTTCTTTTAAAAAAAGAATCCTTTTAATGACCCATTTTTTTATTTCTTTTGAAACATTTAGAAACAATTTTGTTTTTTCTTTAAAAATTCTTAGAATTAGAAAGCATTTCTTTTTCAATTTTCTAATTTTTTTTTTGAGTTCTTTAAAAATGGGTTCAAAAAATGAAAGTTGTTTTCTGGGAGAATCAAAAGGGAATTCTGCTTCCATTCCAAAAATTGTTAAAAAACAAGAATCATTTTTGGAATCTTTCTTTTTCATTGGATCGTTATAAGAGGCTCGTGGATTCGATCTATGCCAAGGTTTCAGACGAAAAGGAAATAGGATCTTAATCTGAATACCGTCTGTTAACCAGTTTTTTGGAAATTCTTTTTCTGATAATTGAACGCCATTATAGGTGCATTTAACATACATTTCTCGATTCCAATCCTTAAAATCTTCGGACCATTCAGGAAATTGAAATAATAGCATACGGGCGATATTTTTAACTATTATCAATGAAGGCAATATAATATATTTTCTAAGAATCGATTGGGTTACTAATAAAAAACCTCGTATTACTTGAGCAAGTAAAATACTATCCCAGGCTTCCGCTATTTCTATACGTACTTTCTCCTTTCTTTTGGCTTCTTCTTTTTTATCTTCTTCCTTTTTTTTCTCACTTTTTTCTGTGGTTTTCTCTTTCGAATCCGAAATTTTGAGTTCTGTGTTTGTCCACATACCATTTCTAAAAATTCGGTTTATACGTTCCGAAATATCAAAAGAAAAAAAAGGGTATTTGTCTATTCGGTCCAAAAAGAGGGGGGAATGCACGTCTGCCTCAAAGAATTTCCAAGTAACTATTTTACGTCTTTGAGCACGCACAGAGCCTTTGATTAGTTCTCGACGAAAATCTGATTGTTGTGAATAACGTATCAAAGCCACTTCGTCTGTTTGATCAGTATTATTAGTTTCTTGGGTATTACTATAAATATCAGTATTCTCTTGGTTATCAGTAAAAATAACTACACGTTTTGCTTTTCTTGAGCGAATCTGATGATTCTCTACCCCACTCTCCTCGGTTTCTCCTTCCTGTTGTTCCAAATCATTAATTAATTTGTATGACCATCGAGGGATTTTTTTATATATTTCTTTTAGTGCAATAGATTTTTTTTTTATCGTTTTCTCGTTTGGAAGAGTTCTATCTGCATCAAATAAAAATTTGAAAATTTGGATTCTATCTTCTGAATCAATTCTTACTTGTTCATGTTCAGGAACTAAAAAAGGTCTTTTAAAATTTAAACTTGATGTTGATTTTACAGCAAATTCATTGATTAAGTTCAATAAATAATCCATTTGCTTTGTGCATGCTTTTCTATCAAATGAATTTGGTTTATGTTCAAATTCTAGGCGATTAATAATAAGAAGCATACTATGAATCTTATTTATCAAAAACTTTTCTATAGAATTTTTTCGAGAAATTTCCTTTTTAATTGAAAGTGAAAAAAAATTTTTGATTCGTCCACGATAGGGTCCATTTATAAAAGGATCATATATTTGGGGTAAATATTCTTTTTTAATCTTATCATTACACAACCGAGTTCTTTTTTCGAGTACATTCAGAACAACGTATTCTTTAATGAGAGTTTGAGCTAAATTTTTATCGAGAGCTTTTACTCTATTTATAAAAAGTTTGCTTATATTTTTCTGTTTATGTTCATTGGTATAACTCCACGGATTAAAAAATTC